TTAAACAAACAATAAACAAACTCAACAAGAGTAGATCATTAGTAACAAAAAAGAGGTTTTCTTTATTTCGATATCAAACTATTCATTCAGAAGACCCAGTCAAAAAAATTTTAAAATGGTTCTTCAATGTAGTTATAACTAAATCCAATGATCAAAGAAGTAGAAAAAGATCTATTGAAATAAAGGAAATAAGTAAAAAGGTCCCTCGATGGTCATACATACTACTCGATGATTTGCAACTAGATGAAGCCGAAAACCACGAGGACAAGGTAGAAACGGATTCTCAAATTCGTTTAAGAAAATACAAGTTTCTGGTGATTTTTGATGATAGCGAAGATCTTAATGAGCCTGATCCATTAGGCGAAATGATTTGGATACGTTATTTACCATATTCGGATTTTCGTCGAAGTATAATAAAAGGTTCTATGCGTGCCCAAAGGCGTAAAATGGTTATTTACCAACTCTATCAACCAAAGCCACATTCCCCTCTTTTTGTGGACAGAATAGACAGACGCCTTTTGGCTTTGTTTGGCAAAATGGGCAGACCCCTTTTTTATCTTTTGGCCATACTAGACAGACGCCTTTTGGCTTCTGATATTCGCCTTTTGTCTTTTGATATTTTCGGACGGATGAAAGGAATTTTTCAAAATTTGATGGGTAAAAAAAGCAAAGAATTACAAATCTCTGATTATACAAAAGAAAGAAAAAAAGTTGAAAAATACCAAGACGCAGAAAGACTACGACTAGAAATAGCAGAAACTTGGGATAACATTTCATATGCTCAAGCAGTAAGAGGTTTTTTCTTAGTAGGCCAATCAATTTTTCGAAAATATATTCGATTACCTTCATTAATAATAGCTAAGAATATTGCGCGTATTTTATTATTTCAAGTTCCCGAATGGTCCGAAGACTTCAAGGATTGGAATCGAGAAATACATATTAAATGCACTTATAATGGTGTTGAATTATCCGAGAAAGAATTTCCAAAAAACTGGTTAACAGACGGTATGCAGATAAAAATCTTATTTCCTTTTTACCTGAAACCTTGGCACCGATCTAAGTTAAAACCCTCGAAAACACAGAAAGCGCAAAAAAATGATTTTTGTTTTTTAACAGTTGCTGGACTGGAAACTGACCGTCCTTTCGGTATCCCTCGAAAACGAAAAGGGCCCTCGTTTTTTGGACCTATTTTTAAAGAACTGAAAAAAAAAGTGAAAAAATTATTAAAAAACAAGTCTTTTATAGTTTTTAATGTTTTTAAAGAACGAGCAAAATTTCTTCGAAAGGTATCAAAAGAAATAATCAAAAAATGGAGCATCAAAAACTACGAATTGGGTGAAACTAAAACCGGCGATTCTATAATGAATAATCAGATGATTCGTGAATCACCTATTCAAATTCGATATACAGAATGCACAAATTTTTCACCGACAGAAAAAAAAATGAAAGATCTGACTGAGAGAACAAGCACAATCAACAATAAACTAGAAAGAATTCTAAATGAGAAGAAAAATGGATTTCTAACTCAAGAAAACAATATTCATTCTAATAAAAAATTAGAATCATTAAAAAGATTTTCTCAAATATTAAAAAGAAGAAATACTCGATTAATCCGTAAATTTTCTTTTTTTATCCAATTTTTCATGGAAAAAATATACATAGAAAAAAATCTATGTATCATTAATATTGCAAGAACCAATGCACAACTTTTTATTGAATCAAGAAAAAAAATTATCGAAAAATCCATTTCCAATAAGAAAGAAACTGAAAAAAGAATTAAGAAAAGAAATCAAAAAAAAATTCACTTTATTTTAACTAAAAAAAATTCCCTTGATAATATTCAAAATACGAATTCAACCACTTTTTCTAACTCCTTCTCGCAAGCATATGTATTTTACAAAATATCGCAAACTCGAGTTATTAACTTCTATAAATTCAAGCCTATCCTTCAATATCATGAAACATCTCTTTTTCTTAAAAATGAAATAAAGGATTTTTTTCGGAAAGAGGGAATATTTCATTCTGGATTGAGACATAAAGACTTTTGGCATTCTGAAAGGAATCAATGGAAAAACTGGTTAAGGGGGCATTATCAATATGATTTATCTCAGATTAGCTGGCTTAAATTAGTACCAGAAAAATGGCGAAATAAAGTCAATCAACACTGTATGACTCAAAAAAACGATTTTAACAAATGGGACTCATATGAAAAAGAAAGATTCATTCATGATGAAAAACAAAATGATTTCGAACCTGATTCATTACTGAATCAAGAATATCAAAAATCATCTAATTTTAAAAAACATCATAGACATGATTTTTTCTCATATAAATCTATTAATTATGAAGAGAAGAAAGACTCATATATTTATAGATCACCATTACAAATAAATAGTAAAGAAGAGATTTTTGATAATTACAAGATAGATAGACGCAAATTTTTTGATATGTCAGGTGGGCTACCTATTTATAATTATCTAGGAGAAAATGATATTATGGCTGAGGAGAAATTTCCAGATAGAAAATTTTGTAAGATTGATTTTTGCCTTAGAAATAATAAGGTCGAGCTTTATTACTGGCTCAATACCGGCACCAAGAATAAAAAAATTAAGAGAGGTCCTTTTTATTTATCAATTTCTAAAAATCAAAAAATCAACCGATTCAAAAAAAAAAGACCCTTCTTTGATTGGATGGGAATGAATGAAGAAATAGTAAATCGTCTTATATTGAATCCAGAACTAGAACTTTGGTTCTTCCCAGAATTTGTGCCACTATATAATGCATATAAGATTAAACCGGGGATCATACCAATAAAATTACTTCTTTCCAACTTTAATGGAAATGAAAGCATTAATCAAAACATTACTGAAAGGAACCCTTTGATAGAATCAAATGAAAAAAGAATTCTTAGATTCGAGAATGGAAATCAAGAAGAAAAAGATCTTCTAGACCAAGGGGAAGGGGATCCTCTATCAGATGAAAATGGAGGTAGATCAGACAAAAAAAAACGTAGAAAAAAAAAGCCCGACACGAGCCCCGAAGTCATGGAGCTTTATTACTTCCTACAAGGGTATTTGCATTTTCAATTTAGGAGGGAAAGGGTAAATAAAAAAATGATCGATAATATTAAAGTCTATTGTTTCCTGATTAGATTGAGAAATCCAAAGAACGTTGCTATATCCTATCTTAAACGGGGAGCACTGACTGTGGATATTTGGACTATAAATAGGCGCACTCTTAAAGAATTAAGTACAGGCGGGGTATTGATTCTCGAACCGGCTTATCTGTCTATAAAAAACGATGGACAATTGATTCTATATCAAACCATAGGTATTTTTTTGGTTCATAAGAATAAATACCAAAGGAATCCACAATATCTAGAATATGTTGATAAGAATCAAATTGATGAATCCATTTTAAGACATCAAAAAATGACTAAAAATAGAGACAAAAATCATTATGATTTCTTTGTTCCTGAAACTATTTTATCCCCTAAAGGCCGTAGAGAATTGCGAATTCTATATTTTTTAAAAAAAAGCGAGATAAATGATCTACATAGAAATCCAGTATTTTGCAATCAGGTAAAAAACTGTGGTCAAGTTTTAAATAGAGGCAAATATCTCGGTATCGAGAAAAAGAAACTAATTAAAATGAAGTTCTTTCTTTGGCCCAATTATCGACTAGAAGATTTAGCTTGTATGAATCGATATTGGTTTAATACTAATAATGGCAGTCGTTTCAGTATCCTCAGGATACATATGTATCCACCACGGTTGACAATTTGGTAGTTACAAGTCCATTTACATTAATTTTGCCATATATACATATATTATTAGGTAATATGTCGGCTATATGAAAACAAATAGATAGACGCGAGGATTGTCTTACATTCCATCTTGAAAGAGGATACTAATTTAATGACATACATATTATCAATTAGATCTATAAATGAATGAATAAAATCTTCTTATTTTATTTGTATAGGAATACAAAAAAAAGATAAGAAGATTTTGTTCATTCATTTTTTTTATAAAAAAAGTAGGAAGTTTATAATGAACTTAAGGTCCTTCTGTATATCAAAATGACTAATATTATTATTACTAATCAATCAAATTCACATCAAAAAATTATCAATTATAAAAGGGGATAAGATTTTGTTTTATGGTAAAAAATTCATTCATCTCAGTTATTTTTCAAGAAAAAAAAGAAGAAAAGCGGGGGTCTGTTGAATTTCAAATAATCTGTTTCACCAATAAGATACGAAGACTTACTTCCCATTTTGAATTGCACAGAAAAGACTATTCATCTCAGAGAGGTCTACGAAAAATTCTGGGAAAACGTCAACGGCTGCTGTCTTACTTATCAAAGAAAAATCGAGTACGCTATAAAGAATTAATTAGTGAGTTGGATATTCGGGAGTCAAAAAATCATTAATTTGAAAATTTTGACTTAGTTTTTTCATTTATTGGATCTTGAGAATTTTGATAAACTTCTTTTCGTTTTCAGCAATTCATGTAAGAATGAATCGAGGAAAAACTTATGAATAGACCAGCTACAGAAACAGACTTTATGATAGTCAATATGGGACCTCACCACCCATCAATGCACGGTGTTCTTCGTCTCATCGTTACCCTAGACGGTGAAAATGTTGTTGACTGCGAACCAATATTAGGTTATTTACACAGAGGAATGGAAAAAATTGCGGAAAACCGAACAATTATACAATTTTTACCTTATGTAACACGTTGGGATTATTTAGCTACTATGTTCACAGAAGCAATAACCGTAAATGGACCAGAACAATTGGGAAATATTCAAGTGCCTAAAAGAGCGAGCTATATCAGAGTCATTATGTTGGAGTTAAGTCGTCTAGCTTCTCATCTGTTATGGCTTGGACCTTTTATGGCGGATATTGGCGCACAGACCCCTTTTTTCTATATTTTCCGAGAAAGAGAATTAGTATATGATCTATTCGAAGCTGCGACCGGGATGAGAATGATGCATAATTATTTTCGTATCGGAGGAATAGCAGCCGATCTGCCTTATGGCTGGATAGATAAATGTTTGGATTTCTGCGATTATTTTTTAACAGGAGTTGTTGAATATCAAAAGCTTATTACGCGAAATCCCATTTTTTTAGAACGAGTTGAAGGAGTAGGCATTATTAGTGGAGAAGAAGCAATAAATTGGGGTTTATCCGGACCGATGCTACGAGCATCTGGAATACAATGGGATCTTCGTAAAGTTGATCATTATGAGTGTTACGACGAATTTGATTGGGAAATCCAGTGGCAAAAAGAAGGAGACTCATTAGCTCGTTATTTAGTCCGAATCAGTGAAATGACGGAATCCATAAAAATAATTCAACAGGCCCTGGAAGGAATTCCAGGGGGTCCCTATGAGAATTTAGAAATCCGATGCTTTGATAGAGAAAGGGATCCAGAATGGAATGATTTTGAATATCGATTCATTAGTAAAAAACCTTCTCCCACATTTGAATTGCCGAAGCAAGAACTTTATGTGAGAGTTGAAGCCCCAAAGGGAGAATTGGGAATTTTTCTAATAGGGGACAAAAGTTGTTTTCCTTGGAGATGGAAAATTCGCCCGCCGGGTTTTATCAATTTGCAAATTCTTCCTCAGTTAGTTAAAGGAATGAAATTGGCTGATATTATGACGATACTAGGTAGCATAGATATCATTATGGGAGAAGTTGATCGTTGAAATGAGAGTTTATACAACAGAAATAGAAGTACAAGATATTAATTCTTTTTCCAGATTGGAATTTTTCAAAGAGGTCTATGGAATCGTATGGATCTTTGTCCCTATTTTGACTCTTGTATTGGGGATCACAATAGGCGTACTGGTAATTGTATGGTTAGAAAGAAAGATATCCGCAGGAATACAACAACGTATTGGGCCTGAATACGCCGGTCCTTTGGGAATTCTTCAAGCTTTAGCAGATGGGACAAAACTGCTTTTCAAAGAGAATCTTTTTCCAGCTAGAGGAAATACCCGTTTATTCAGTATTGGACCATCTATAGCAGTCATATCAATTTTACTAAGTTTTTTAGTAATTCCTTTTAGCTATCAACTTGTTTTAGCTGATCTCAATATCGGTATTTTTTTATGGATTGCCATTTCAAGTATTGCCCCTGTTGGCCTTCTTATGTCAGGATACGGATCAAATAATAAATATTCCTTTTTAGGTGGTTTACGAGCTGCTGCTCAATCGATTAGTTATGAAATACCATTAACTTTATGTGTTTTATCAATATCTCTACGTGCGATTCGTTGAAATACAAACTTTTCTTTCTTTTCCCTATTCATTCTTTTCTTTCGCTCTAGAAAACAAGTTGAACGAATTGAATAGATATTCTTTATTATCCTTTTGGTTGATAAAGTAAATTAGATAGTTATATATGAGTGAAAGAAAGCAGCTTATCAATTTGCAGTAAAAAAAATAGAGTCTCATTTCCTATGTACAAGACAAGAGTTAAGTGGAAATAAACATAAGCGGAAGAGGTCCTTTACCCCAAGACTGGTTTTTTAGACAACCCAACTTGAAGCGGGCTCAAAATCAAAAGATCAACCGTATGGCCTTTTCACTATCCTTTGTATGAATTACCTACCATACATGTATTATCAAACGAAACGGGCGATTGAACAAAAAAATGAGTGGATGATTAGGAACACAAAAATGCACAAAGGATTGGTAATGGAGATTATGGAAATTTTCTAAAAAGATATTTCTGCATAACATAATAAGAATACTAATTGGGGCTTTAAATTGGTAGAAATGATAAGGCAGTACTTCCCGCGATTCCGATCCAGAGTATGCTCCTATCCACCCATTAAAGCAATGACTATCAGGAACGAAATAATCCTTTATTTTTTATTTTAGTTTTAGCCCCCTTCTCTTATATCGGTTTTATAAGAAAGAAGAATAGGAACGAAAAACAAACAAGAGAAAAAGAAATCTTTTTTATTCCGTCTTTTTCATATATTTAGCATAGATTTAGAGAGATATAATTTGTCTCATGATTCATTAGCTAATGGAGCGTCTAATTCCTTTTCGTAATCGAAAATGATGGGTTGAAATAAACTATTTATTGATATTTCTGCAAGGAGTTTTTTATTTAAAGATTAAGTTATTACTCAACAAAGTCAAATTATTAACGGGTGAGATCAATTCGGAAGCGCCTTTATTTATTATTATTTTAGAGTATAGCAGACGGAATTCCATTGGTATAATTTTGGACCCTCAAATAGATTTTGACTCTTTCTATTCTACAACCATAGCAAGCTAAATAGTAAATAATACTGATCTGGTCCTTAGATTTCTTTTTGACCCACGAGGAGCCGTATGAGGCGAAAACCTCATGTACGGTTCTGGAATAGCGGTGGGAACAGTGATGTTATCACCGACTATGATTATCTAACAGTTCAAGTACAGTTGATATAGTTGAGGCGCAGTCAAAATATGGTTTTTGGGGATGGAATTTGTGGCGTCAGCCTATAGGATTTCTCGTTTTTCTAATTTCTGCCCTAGCCGAATGCGAGAGATTACCCTTTGATTTACCAGAAGCGGAGGAAGAATTAGTAGCAGGTTATCAAACCGAATATTCGGGTATTAAATTTGGTTTATTTTATGTTGCTTCCTATCTAAATCTATTACTTTCTTCGTTATTTGTAACGGTTCTTTACTTGGGTGGTTGGAATATTTCCATTCCATACATATTTGTTCCTGAGCTATTTGAAATAAATAAAGTGGATGAAATTTTTGGAACTACAATTGGTATCTTTATTACATTAGCTAAAACTTATTTGTTCTTGTTTATTTCTATCACAACAAGATGGACTTTACCTAGGTTAAGAATGGACCAACTTTTAAATCTTGGATGGAAATTTCTTTTACCAATTTCTCTCGGTAATCTATTATTAACAACCTCTTTTCAACTTTTTTCACTGTAAATAACAAACGAATATAATAGACTTGGTTCAAGTTCAAACAAGAGAAAGAAACGAAGATAAAACTATTCATATAGATTCCTGATATGTTCCCTATGGTAACTGGGTTCATGAATTATGGTCAACAAACAGTACGAGCAGCAAGGTACATTGGTCAAAGTTTCATGATTACCTTATCCCACGCAAATCGTTTGCCTGTAACTATTCAATATCCTTATGAAAAATTAATCACATTGGAGCGTTTCCGCGGCCGAATCCATTTCGAATTTGATAAATGTATTGCTTGTGAAGTATGTGTTCGTGTATGTCCTATAGATCTGCCTGTTGTTGATTGGAAATTTGAAACTGATATTCGAAAAAAACGATTACTTAATTACAGTATTGATTTCGGAATTTGTATATTTTGTGGTAACTGTGTTGAGTATTGTCCAACAAATTGTTTATCGATGACTGAAGAATATGAACTTTCTACTTACGACCGTCACGAGTTGAATTATAATCAAATTGCTTTGGGCCGTTTACCAATATCAGTAATTGATGATTATACAATTCGAACAATTTGGAATTCGCCTCAAAGAAAAACTGAGTAGGTAACCGCCCTATTCTATTAAATAAAGAGAAATTACCAATTCTTAAGGTTCAGTTTTGGTTTCAATTAAAAGAATGAGATAAGGTCTTTCTCTTTGTTTGGCCAATAATGAAAAATTCAACTAGAAATTCATTGGTTGATGAGAATTTCGACTTTTTTATTAAAAATCTATCAATAGAGTCGTAATTATTAGGAACCTATCATAAAATGAAAATCAAAAAAACCTTTCTTTTTTTCCCGGTCGGGTCAATAAGATCATGAAAAGCATTTCAATTTATCTCCTATTTTACATATAATGGATTTGCCTGGACCAATACACGATTTTCTTATAGTTTTACTGGGATCGGGTCTTATATTAGGGGGACTGGGAGTAGTATTACTTACCAATCCAATTTATTCTGCCTTTTCGTTGGGATTGGTTCTTGTTTGTATATCCTTATTCTATATTCTTTCAAATTCTCATTTTGTAGCCGCTGCCCAGCTCCTTATTTATGTAGGAGCCATAAATGTTTTAATCATATTTGCTGTCATGTTCATGAATGGTTCAGAATATTACAAGGATTTGAATCTGTCGATCGTTGGGGATGGGGTTACTTCACTGGTTTGTACAAGTATTCTTCTTTCGCTAATTACTACCATTTTCGATACGTCATGGTACGGGATTATTTGGACTACAAGATCAAACCAACTTATAGAACAAGATTTGATAAGTAATAGTCAACAAATTGGAATTCATTTATCAACAGATTTTTTTCTTCCATTTGAACTGATTTCAATAATTCTTTTAGTTGGTTTGATAGGCGCAATTGCTGTGGCTCGTCAGTAATAAATCATTATAACTAGCAACAGCAAACAATCAAAATTTCACTTTCTTCTATGTTATCCCACCTATTTCACAAAAATTCTATTTGAATACTGTTCATGTCTAAAAGGGAGATTCTTTTATTTGATCTATTTTCAATACATTCTTTTGTTCCGTACTTGTTCTATTCTAGTCAATCTCGAATCTGTTGAATTATTGTTCATATTGAAATGAACCGACATTGATAAGGAGTTGGTCAATGATGCTCGAACATGTACTTGTTTTGAGTGCCTATTTATTTTCTATCGGTATTTATGGATTAATCACGAGTCGAAACATGGTTAGGGCTCTTATGTGTCTTGAACTTATATTGAATGCAGTTAATATCAATTTTGTAACATTTTCTGATTTTTTTGATAGTCGCCAGTTAAAGGGAGATATTTTCTCAATTTTTGTTATAGCTATTGCAGCCGCTGAAGCAGCTATTGGATTGGCTATTGTTTCGTCAATTTATCGTAACAGAAAATCAACGCGTATCAATCAATCGACTTTATTGAATAAGTAGGAATAATAATCAAAATTAGAATATCCACCACTTTGAATTAGCATGTAGAATATGGTAGAATCTAGATTCTATTTATGAAAACGTAAGAAATCAAAGTATCTTAGCCACTTCTCATGAGCTGATCCAGAAGTAAATTGATTAGAAAATTTCTGGTAAATCGTTGATTCATCTGGCGTTTAAATATATGATTCATTTACAAGTTTACTAGATCGAAATTTGATAACGTTCAAAAATTCATAGATCCCATGTCACATTCAGTCAAAATTTATGATACATGCATAGGGTGTACCCAATGTGTCCGAGCGTGCCCCACCGATGTGTTAGAAATGATACCTTGGGATGGATGCAAAGCTAAACAAATTGCTTCCGCCCCAAGAACAGAAGATTGTGTTGGTTGTAAGAGATGTGAATCTGCCTGTCCAACGGATTTCTTGAGTGTTCGAGTTTATTTATGGCATGAAACAACTCGAAGTATGGGTCTAGCTTATTGATATGTTCCGTAAAACCCACTTGAATACATTTTGAATACATTTTCTTTTTTTACTGAAAAAACCCGTACTCGAAAAAAAAATCATAAAGATTCTATTTTCGAGCGCGGGTTTTTCTGGTCCAAGTGTATCTTGTCTTTACCACGAATTCTTTTCCTTGGTTAACAATAATTGTAGTTTTGCCAATATCTGCGGGCTCTTTAATTTTCTTTCTTCCTCATAGAGGAAATAAGCTAATTAGGTGGTATACCATTTCTATATCCACCTTAGAACTACTTCTAATGACCTATGTATTTTGTTATCATTTCCAATTGGACGATCCATTAATCCAGCTGGCGGAAGATTATAAATGGATCAATTTTTTTGATTTTTACTGGAGATTGGGAATAGATGGACTTTCTATAGGACCTATTTTACTGACAGGATTTATAACAACTTTAGCTACTTTAGCGGCTTGGCCAGTTACTCGGGATTCCCGACTATTCCATTTCCTGATGTTAGCAATGTACAGTGGTCAAATAGGATCATTTTCTTCTCGAGACCTTTTACTTTTTTTCATCATGTGGGAGTTAGAATTAATTCCTGTTTATCTACTTCTATCTATGTGGGGGGGAAAGAAACGCCTGTATTCAGCTACAAAGTTTATTTTGTACACTGCGGGAGGTTCCATTTTTCTATTAGTAGGGGTTTTGGGTATCGGTTTATATGGTTCTAATGACCCAACATTCAATTTTGAAACATTAGCTAATCAATCGTATCCTCTCGCACTGGAAATAATATTCTATATTGGATTTCTTATTGCTTTTGCTGTCAAATCACCGATTATACCCTTACATACATGGTTACCAGACACCCATGGGGAGGCACATTATAGTACTTGTATGCTTCTAGCCGGAATCTTATTAAAAATGGGAGCATATGGATTAGTTCGGATCAATATGGAATTATTACCCCATGCTCATTCTATATTTTCTCCCTGGTTGATGATAGTAGGCACAATGCAAATAATTTATGCAGCTTCAACATCTCTTGGTCAACGTAATTTAAAAAAAAGAATAGCCAATTCCTCTGTATCTCATATGGGTTTCATAATTATAGGAATTGGCTCTATAACCGATACGGGACTCAACGGAGCCTTTTTACAAATAATATCTCATGGATTTATTGGCGCTGCACTTTTTTTCTTGGCAGGAACGAGTTATGATAGAATACGTCTTGTTTATCTCGACGAAATGGGCGGAATGGCTCTTCCAATTCCAAAAATGTTTACGATGTTCAGTATCTTATCGATGGCTTCTCTTGCATTACCGGGCATGAGTGGTTTTGTTGCAGAATTGATAGTCTTTTTTGGAATAATTAGTAGTCAAAAATCTTTTTTAATGCCAAAAATATTCATTCTTTTTGTAATGGCAAGTGGAATGATATTAACTCCTATTTATTTATTATCTATGTCATGTCAAATGTTCTACGGATACAAGCTATTTAATGCTCCAAACTCCTATTTTTTTGATTCTGGACCAAGAGAGTTATTTGTTTCGATCTCTATCTTTCTACCCGTAATAGGTATTGGTATTTATCCGGATTTCGTTTTCTCACTATCGGGTGAGAAAGTCGAAGCTATTCTAGCTAATTATTTTTATAGATAGGTTTTATGAAAAAAGAAATTCTAGTATCTTTAAAATGATTTTGCAAACGATTTTTCAAATCATTTGCAAAATCAAAAGGATTCCCTTTACAATCCAAAAAAGAAATTCTATTCTAGTATTTTTCTTTTTTTTCTAATGATTTTCAAGATTCCCCTTAGAATCAAAAAAAGAAATTCTAGTATTTTTTTGAAAACCATTTGAAAAGTAAGGGGTGAAAAAAAATCATTTTTTTTCTTAGGGTCATATTCAGCTTGAATAATGGAATAAAATAAGGCGAAAGGCCTCTGTGAGAACCTTTTGAATCACTCCGCTACTTGTACTTGATTCAAAAGATTCTTTTCTTAGCGGTTAAAATGAAGTTTTCTTATGTTATGTATATAGCATGCTGTCCTATGTTTGTATTTGTTATGCTTTTTCATTCAATTTCTTATGTTATGTATTTTTTCATTCAATTCGATGTTAATCGAAATGAACCATAGCTATGTAAACCTATTCCTAATAGATTGACCCCAAAATAGCATATCCAAATTATAAGAAAGCCCGCGGAAGCCACAATTGCAGAATTTACACCTTCCAAATTTGGATTTGTTCGGGTATGTAAATAAATCGCGAATATGGTCCAAGTAATAAATGCCCAAGTTTCCTTGGGATCCCAATTCCAATATGATCCCCATGCCTCATTAGCCCATACTGCTCCCGAAAGAATCCCTATGGTTAAAAAGAGAAACCCGAGACTAATAATACGATAACTCCAATAATCCAATTGTTGAACCAATTGATACCTGTAATAATTTCGAGAATAAATAAAATAAGTGTTTAGTAAAACATTCTTTCTCTCATTCAGGTATTTAATTTCCCCAAAGGAAAATGCCGTATTTAATAAAATATTGCTTTTGCTAAAAATCTTTATGACTTTTCGAAATGTAATGACTAGAAGGGCTACTGATAATAATGATCCACATAAAAGAGCTGCATAGCTGAATACCATCATACTTACGTGCATCATTAACCACTGGGATTGGAGAGCAGGTACTAATAGTGCGGATTGATGCATTTTGGTTAAAAGACCCGAAGTAACAAAGCCTTGGGTAAAAATAGCACTTGATGCGGTTATTGCACTTAAAGCATTTTTATGCTTTTTAAAATGAAAATAGGAAACCATATGAATAACGGAGAAACTCCATGAAAGAAAGATTAATGATTCATATAAATTACTTAAAGGAAAATTCCCCGAATAAATCCAACGAGTGACTAATAATCCTGTTATACAGAAAAGGGTAGCTATCATACCCCTTTCTGATGAATCATATAGTCCTACAACTTCATCGACTAATAAAGTTAAAAAATGAATTGTAATTACAATTGAAACGACCGAAAAGGATATATGAGTTAATATATGTTCTAAAATTGAAAAAATCATAAAATAAAGATTATGAAAAAAGGAGAAGGTTTCTCGATTATTATTATATGAAATGGAAATTTGGAATTTTTTATTTATTATAGTACTTATATTATACCTTTTTTATAAGACGCTATGCCACTACTCGGACTCGAACCGAGATGCTCTAGCACTGCTTCCTAAGAATAGCGTGTCTACCGATTTTATAAGACGCTATGCCGCTACTCGGACTCGAACCGAGATGCTCTAGCACTGCTTCCTAAGAGCAGCGTGTCTACCAATTTCACCATAGCGGCTTGCTCAAAATAATAATAACTCATGTTTTATTCATATTCAACCGTCGAGATTGAATGAAGGGGTCAATCCAATGCAATATTGATTTTGTAGGAAGCTTTCAAATTGATGAATAAAAACTCGTTTAATTTCATTTCAATAGAAGTTGGAGGGTTAAAAAAAGAATCTTTATTATCCTTTTATTTTATTTAATTAATAATTTCTAGTTTCTAAAGTAAAGTAACAAGAACGGAAGTTTTGTAGTTCCTGTTTTACTAAAATCGAACTTTTTCGTTCTAACTAAACTAAATAGTTGTGACTTCCATTCATGAATAGAGCTCAAAACAAAATGTTCTTTATCATTTCCATTTGTTAATAATTCATTTTATTTACATATAATATGATTTTGATGAATGAATCACTGAATAAAAAAGATGGTTTTGAGTCTCACAATTTAAACATGGCATCTACAGATTTCAAAGGATTTCAAAAAATTTATGTAATTTGCATAGCTTTGGATTGTCGTAAACATGTCTAATGTAAAAAAGTTTTGATTCCTATCATAATAGGGCCATCCTTTAAAAAATGATTTCTAATTTAGAATTCGAAAAAAATGACTTGCTTCATCTTCCCATACAAACATAGGATTTTTTTATCACTTTAAATTAAATTGAGGCATTATTTGTGTATCCACTAAATAGGAAAAGGTCTCTTTCCCAATTGGGTTTATGGGAAGGATATAGAGTAATTCAGAGTAATACTACTTCAGATTCAGAAAGTTACAAAATGCAAATTTCATCAATTAGTTTCAAGAACCCATTGATTTTGACTAAACTAAGGATCTTATATATATATATATCTTCTGCTATAATAATAATAAATACTATATAGATAATAAATACGATATAGAAAATATAGAAAATAGAAATAAAACACTAACAAGTTATTATAACACACAAATAGGCAAATTAATAATATATAATACACAAATAGGAATAGGCGATGGGGAAATAAGAATCCCCCACCCCGAAAAAACAAGAAAAGATGAACTCAACTAATTATTCTTAAATATTAAAACAAAAAGTAGTAAATTACTATATTATTATTCTCATTTTTATTGGAATTTTTTTTTATTAGAATTAGATTTGATTAAAAATCAGTAGCCAAAATCATTAGTCAAAAACATCAAGTAATTCACTAAATTTTTGAGTAAAGCTGACTCAGATTATTCCAATGTTTTGTTATTTTTTTCCGTAGAAAGAAAACCTTTTGAATCCCCCTGCCCGTATAAAGAAAAACTTTTTGAATTCCCCATAGAAACAGACTTTGCGAATGAAAAAGCTTTTAACGCTGCCCAATAGGCCTTATTTTTCCAAATATTTTTACAAATAAGCTTTTTTGCTCTAGAAGTACGCTTTTTTGGAACTGCCATTAGAAAAAAAAAGTTCTTTAGTACTATAGTAGTATGTGAAAGACATTTTTCAAAATGATCTACCTTTTTTTCTTTATTTCAGTATTTATGTATTTTTTTTTTTAATTTCATTTCCTCTATATTTTGAGATATTTTTTGATTAGACTATAAAAATAGATTTTATTTTTTACTCATTTTTGAGTTTCATTTTAATTAATTATATGGAAAAAAATGGAAAGAGGGATCTTGAAGAATTTTTTCTAAAAGATAAACATAAATCTCATTTATTGTAATAGACGACAATCAATAAAATGAGTTCTGCAATAAAAAATGAAAATGAACTCGTTAATAAAATGAGTATAAATGGAAACTAAGTAGTTTTTTTTTATTTTATTGAGTTGAGTCACTAGTGTCAACCTATGATTCATATCAAAATAAAGTACTTTGTTTTGTGGTGTAATTCTTTATTCTTGATCTATATATAGTATCAAAATTATTGTAAGACATAATATAATAATCAAATATGTAATAATTGATATATTCATAACAATCTTACTTACTAAAAACGAAAAACAAAGTAATTTTTTTTCACTAGTAAAGTGGTCATATTTTTTGACCACTTTTTTTTATAGGATTTGAATACTTTGTTTTTAATTAGAAATAGTTGAGAAAGATTGAGAATAATTAAAAAGAGAAAATTCTATTTAACTTTGCAATATCTTGATTTTTTTTTTATTTTTTTGTTCCCTTTACTTTATTAAGAATAATAGATAAGAGCCGGTGAATCAGAAAGAAAATGAAAAGATTCATTAAGAAAAAAAGTTTTTATGGAGCATACATATAAATATTCATGGATCGTACCTTTCGTTCCACTTACAATTCCTATGTTAATAGGAGTGGGACTTTTGCTTTTTCCGACGGCAACAAAAAATCTTCGGCGTATGTGGGCTTTTCCGAGTATTTTATTATTAAGTATAGTTATGATTTTTTCGGTCGATCTATCTCTTCAACAAATAAATAGAAATTCTACATATCAATATGTCTGGTCCTGGTCCATCAATAATGATTTATCTTTCGAGTTGGGCTGCTTTCTTGATTCACTTACTTCGATTATGTTAATCTTAATCACTACTGTTGGAATTTTAGTTCTTATTTATAGTGACAATTATATGTCTCATGATCAAAGCTATTTGAGATTTTTTGCTTATCTGAGTTTGTTCAATACTTCAATGTTGGGATTAGTTACTAGTTCTAATTTCATACAAATTTATATTTTTTGGGAATTGGTTGGAATGTGTTCTTATCTATTAATAGGTTTTTGGTTCACACGACCCCTTGCAGCAAATGCTTGTCAAAAAGCATTTGTAAGTAATCGTGTAGGCGATTTTGGATTATTATTAGGAATCTTGGGTCTTTATTGGATAACAGGCAGTTTCGAATTCCAAGATTTGTTGGAACTATTCAATAACTTGATCTTGATTTCTAATAATCAGAGTCATTTCTTATTTCTTACTTTATGTTCCTTTCTTTTATTTTGTGGCGCAGTTGCTAAATCCGCGCAATTCCCCCTTCATATATGGTTACCTGATGCTATGGAGGGGCCTACCCCTATTTCGGCTCTTATACATGCTGCTACTATGGTAGCGGCAGGAATTTTTCTTGTAGCCCGCCTTCTTCCTCTTTTTATATTCATACCTTCCATAATGAATCTAATATCTTTAATAGGTATAGTAACAGTGTTTTTAGGGGCGACTTTAGCTCTTGCTCAAAAAGATATTAAGAGAGGTTTAGCCTATTCTACAATGTCTCAATTGGGTTATATGATGTTGGCTTTGGGCATGGGATCTTATCGAGCCGCTTTATTTCATTTGATTACTCATGCTTATTCGAAAGCATTGTTGTTTTTAGGATCTGGATCCATTATTCATTCAATGGAAGCTATTGTTGGATATTCTCCATATAAAAGTCAGAATCTTGCTTTTATGGGCGGTTTAAGAAAGCATGTGCCAATTACAAAAACTGCTTTTTTAATGGGAACGCTTTCTCTTTGTGGTATTCCCCCCCTTGCCTGTTTTTGGTCAAAAGATGAAATTATGAATGATAGTTGGGTGTATTCGTCACTTTTTGCATTAATAGCTTGGTCCACAGCTGGATTAACAGCATTTTATATGTTTCGAATCTATTTACTTACTTTTGAGGGACATTTGAGTATTTATTTTCAAAATTACAGTGGAAAAAAAAGTAGCTCATTTTATTCAATAAAATTATGGGGTAAAGAGGAGGAAAAAATGATTAACATCAATTTTCCTTTATTCTATTTATTAACAACCAACAATAACCAACAGACCTCTTTGTTTTGGAAGAAGCCATATAGAATGGGGAGTAAGGTAAAAAACGGGGCTCTTCTTACTATTACTAATTTTCAGGCTAAAAAGTCTTTTTCTTATCCGCATGAATCGGATAATACTATGCTATTTCCTATCTTTGTATTGGTTTTATTTACTCTCTTTGTTGGAGTTATAGGAATTCCTTTCAATCAACAAGAAATTCATTTAGATATATTATCTAAATTGTTAACTCCATCTATTAATCTTTTACATCAAAATTCGAAAGATTCCGCGGATTGGTATAAATTTTTCACAAGTGCAACTTTTTCAGTTAGTATAGCTTTTTTTGGAATATTTACAGCATCTCTTTTATATAAGCCTTTTTATTCATCTTTACAAAATTTGAACTTATTTAATTCATTTGTGAAAAGGGGACCTAATAGAATAATTTTGGACAAAATAATCAATTTTTTATATGATTGGTCATATAATCGTGCTTATTTAGATACTTTTTATGCCATGTCCTTAAGAAAAGGTATAAGAGGATTATCTGAACTAACTCATTTTTTTGATAGGCAAGCAATTGATGGAATTATAAATGGGTTAGGCATTACTAGTTTTTTAGTAGGAGAAAGTATAAAATCAATAGGGGGAAGTCGCATTTCGTCTTATCTCTTATTCTATTTATTTTATGTCTTGATTTTTTTAGTAATTTACTACTTTTTGTTTTAATATTTAAGAATAATTAGTTGAGTTCATCTTTTCTTGTTTTTTCGGGGTGGGGGATTCTTATTTCCCCATCGCCTATTCCTATTTGTGTATTATATATTATTAATTTGCCTATTTGTGTGTTATAATAACTTGTTAGTGTTTTATTTCTATTTTCTATATTTTCTATATCGTATTTATTATCTATATAGTATTTATTATTATTATAGCAGAAGATATATATATATATAAGATCCTTAGTTTAGTCAAAATCAATGGGTTCTTGAAACTAATTGATGAAATTTGCATTTTGTAACTTTCTGAATCTGAAGTAGTATTACTCTGAATTACTCTATATCCTTCCCATAAACCCAATTGGGAAAGAGACCTTTTCCTATTTAGTGGATACACAAATAATGCCTCAATTTAATTTAAAGTGATAAAAAAATCCTATGTTTGTATGGGAAGATGAAGCAAGTCATTTTTTTCGAATTCTAAATTAGAAATCATTTTTTAAAGGATGGCCCTATTATGATAGGAATCAAAACTTTTTTACATTAGACATGTTTACGACAATCCAAAGCTATGCAAATTACATAAATTTTTTGAAATCCTTTGAAATCTGTAGATGCCATGTTTAAATTGTGAGACTCAAAACCATCTTTTTTATTCAGTGATTCATTCATCAAAATCATATTATATGTAAATAAAATGAATTATTAACAAATGGAAATGATAAAGAACATTTTGTTTTGAGCTCTATTCATGAATGGAAGTCACAACTATTTAGTTTAGTTAGAACGAAAAAGTTCGATTTTAGTAAAACAGGAACTACAAAACTTCCGTTCTTGTTACTTTACTTTAGAAACTAGAAATTATTAATTAAATAAAATAAAAGGATAATAAAGATTCTTTTTTTAACCCTCCAACTTCTATTGAAATGAAATTAAACGAGTTTTTATTCATCAATTTGAAAGCTTCCTACAAAATCAATATTGCATTGGATTGACCCCTTCATTCAATCTCGACGGTTGAATATGAATAAAACATGAGTTATTATTATTTTGAGCAAGCCGCTATGGTGAAATTGGTAGACACGCTGCTCTTAGGAAGCAGTGCTAGAGCATCTCGGTTCGAGTCCGAGTAGCGGCATAGCGTCTTATAAAATCGGTAGACACGCTATTCTTAGGAAGCAGTGCTAGAGCATCTCGGTTCGAGTCCGAGTAGTGGCATAGCGTCTTATAAAAAAGGTATAATATAAGTACTATAATAAATAAAAAATTCCAAATTTCCATTTCATATAATAATAATCGAGAAACCTTCTCCTTTTTTCATAATCTTTATTTTATGATTTTTTCAATTTTAGAACATATATTAACTCATATATCCTTTTCGGTCGTTTCAATTGTAATTACAATTCATTTTTTAACTTTATTAGTCGATGAAGTTGTAGGACTATATGATTCATCAGAAAGGGGTATGATAGCTACCCTTTTCTGTATAACAGGATTATTAGTCACTCGTTGGATTTATTCGGGGAATTTTCCTTTAAGTAATTTATATGAATCATTAATCTTTCTTTCATGGAGTTTCTCCGTTATTCATATGGTTTCCTATTTTCATTTTAAAAAGCATAAAAATGCTTTAAGTGCAATAACCGCATCAAGTGCTATTTTTACCCAAGGCTTTGTTACTTCGGGTCTTTTAACCAAAATGCATCAATCCGCACTATTAGTACCTGCTCTCCAATCCCAGTGGTTAATGATGCACGTAAGTATGATGGTATTCAGCTATGCAGCTCTTTTATGTGGATCATTATTATCAGTAGCCCTTCTAGTCATTACATTTCGAAAAGTCATAAAGATTTTTAGCAAAAGCAATATTTTATTAAATACGGCATTTTCCTTTGGGGAAATTAAATACCTGAATGAGAGAAAGAATGTTTTACTAAACACTTATTTTATTTATTCTCGAAATTATTACAGGTATCAATTGGTTCAACAATTGGATTATTGGAGTTATCGTATTATTAGTCTCGGGTTTCTCTTTTTAACCATAGGGATTCTTTCGGGAGCAGTATGGGCTAATGAGGCATGGGGATCATATTGGAATTGGGATCCCAAGGAAACTTGGGCATTTATTACTTGGACCATATTCGCGATTTATTTACATACCCGAACAAATCCAAATTTGGAAGGTGTAAATTCTGCAATTGTGGCTTCCGCGGGCTTTCTTATAATTTGGATATGCTATTTTGGGGTCAATCTATTAGGAATAGGTTTACATAGCTATGGTTCATTTCGATTAACATCGAATTGAATGAAAAAATACATAACATAAGAAATTGAATGAAAAAGCATAACAAATACAAACATAGGACAGCATGCTATATACATAACATAAGAAAACTTCATTTTAACCGCTAAGAAAAGAATCTTTTGAATCAAGTACAAGTAGCGGAGTGATTCAAAAGGTTCTCACAGAGGCCTTTCGCCTTATTTTATTCCATTATTCAAGCTGAATATGACCCTAAGAAAAAAAATGATTTTTTTTCACCCCTTACTTTTCAAATGGTTTTCAAAAAAATACTAGAATTTCTTTTTTTGATTCTAAGGGGAATCTTGAAAATCATTAGAAAAAAAAGAAAAATACTAGAATAGAATTTCTTTTTTGGATTGTAAAGGGAATCCTTTTGATTTTGCAAATGATTTGAAAAATCGTTTGCAAAATCATTTTAAAGATACTAGAATTTCTTTTTTCATAAAACCTATCTATAAAAATAATTAGCTAGAATAGCTTCGACTTTCTCACCCGATAGTGAGAAAACGAAATCCGGATAAATACCAATACCTATTACGGGTAGAAAGATAGAGATCGAAACAAATAACTCTCTTGGTCCAGAATCAAAAAAATAGGAGTTTGGAGCATTAAATAGCTTGTATCCGTAGAACATTTGACATGACATAGATAATAAATAAATAGGAGTTAATATCATTCCACTTGCCATTACAAAAAGAATGAATATTTTTGGCATTAAAAAAGATTTTTGACTACTAATTATTCCAAAAAAGACTATCAATTCTGCAACAAAACCACTCATGCCCGGTAATGCAAGAGAAGCCATCGATAAGATACTGAACATCGTAAACATTTTTGGAATTGGAAGAGCCATTCCGCCCATTTCGTCGAGATAAACAAGACGTATTCTATCATAACTCGTTCCTGCCAAGAAAAAAAGTGCAGCGCCAATAAATCCATGAGATATTATTTGTAAAAAGGCTCCGTTGAGTCCCGTATCGGTTATAGAGCCAATTCCTATAATTATGAAACCCATATGAGATACAGAGGAATTGGCTATTCTTTTTTTTAAATTACGTTGACCAAGAGATGTTGAAGCTGCATAAATTATTTGCATTGTGCCTACTATCATCAACCAGGGAGAAAATATAGAATGAGCATGGGGTAATAATTCCATATTGATCCGAACTAATCCATATGCTCCCATTTTTAATAAGATTCCGGCTAGAAGCATACAAGTACTATAATGTGCCTCCCCATGGGTGTCTGGTAACCATGTATGTAAGGGTATAATCGGTGATTTGACAGCAAAAGCAATAAGAAATCCAATATAGAATATTATTTCCAGTGCGAGAGGATACGATTGATTAGCTAATGTTTCAAAATTGAATGTTGGGTCATTAGAACCATATAAACCGATACCCAAAACCCCTACTAATAGAAAAATGGAACCTCCCGCAGTGTACAAAATAAACTTTGTAGCTGAATACAGGCGTTTCTTTCCCCCCCACATAGATAGAAGTAGATAAACAGGAATTAATTCTAACTCCCACATGATGAAAAAAAGTAAAAGGTCTCGAGAAGAAAATGATCCTATTTGACCACTGTACATTGCTAACATCAGGAAATGGAATAGTCGGGAATCCCGAGTAACTGGCCAAGCCGCTAAAGTAGCTAAAGTTGTTATAAATCCTGTCAGTAAAATAGGTCCTATAGAAAGTCCATCTATTCCCAATCTCCAGTAAAAATCAAAAAAATTGATCCATTTATAATCTTCCGCCAGCTGGATTAATGGATCGTCCAATTGGAAATGATAACAAAATACATAGGTCATTAGAAGTAGTTCTAAGGTGGATATAGAAATGGTATACCACCTAATTAGCTTATTTCCTCTATGAGGAAGAAAGAAAATTAAAGAGCCCGCAGATATTGGCAAAACTACAATTATTGTTAACCAAGGAAAAGAATTCGTGGTAAAGACAAGATACACTTGGACCAGAAAAACCCGCGCTCGAAAATAGAATCTTTATGATTTTTTTTTCGAGTACGGGTTTTTTCAGTAAAAAAAGAAAATGTATTCAAAATGTATTCAAGTGGGTTTTACGGAACATATCAATAAGCTAGACCCATACTTCGAGTTGTTTCATGCCATAAATAAACTCGAACACTCAAGAAATCCGTTGGACAGGCAGATTCACATCTCTTACAACCAACACAATCTTCTGTTCTTGGGGCGGAAGCAATTTGTTTAGCTTTGCATCCATCCCAAGGTATCATTTCTAACACATCGGTGGGGCACGCTCGGACACATTGGGTACACCCTATGCATGTATCATAAATTTTGACTGAATGTGACATGGGATCTATGAATTTTTGAACGTTATCAAATTTCGATCTAGTAAACTTGTAAATGAATCATATATTTAAACGCCAGATGAATCAACGATTTACCAGAAATTTTCTAATCAATTTACTTCTGGATCAGCTCATGAGAAGTGGCTAAGATACTTTGATTTCTTACGTTTTCATAAATAGAATCTAGATTCTACCATATTCTACATGCTAATTCAAAGTGGTGGATATTCTAATTTTGATTATTATTCCTACTTATTCAATAAAGTCGATTGATTGATACGCGTTGATTTTCTGTTACGATAAATTGACGAAACAATAGCCAATCCAATAGCTGCTTCAGCGGCTGCAATAGCTATAACAAAAATTGAGAAAATATCTCCCTTTAACTGGCGACTATCAAAAAAATCAGAAAATGTTACAAAATTGATATTAACTGCATTCAATATAAGTTCAAGACACATAAGAGCCCTAACCATGTTTCGACTCGTGATTAATCCATAAATACCGATAGAAAATAAATAGGCACTCAAAACAAGTACATGTTCGAGCATCATTGACCAACTCCTTATCAATGTCGGTTCATTTCAATATGAACAATAATTCAACAGATTCGAGATTGACTAGAATAGAACAAGTACGGAACAAAAGAATGTATTGAAAATAGATCAAATAAAAGAATCTCCCTTTTAGACATGAACAGTATTCAAATAGAATTTTTGTGAAATAGGTGGGATAACATAGAAGAAAGTGAAATTTTGATTGTTTGCTGTTGCTAGTTATAATGATTTATTACTGACGAGCCACAGCAATTGCGCCTATCAAACCAACTAAAAGAATTATTGAAATCAGTTCAAATGGAAGAAAAAAATCTGTTGATAAATGAATTCCAATTTGTTGACTATTACTTATCAAATCTTGTTCTATAAGTTGGTTTGATCTTGTAGTCCAAATAATCCCGTACCATGACGTATCGAAAATGGTAGTAATTAGCGAAAGAAGAATACTTGTACAAACCAGTGAAGTAACCCCATCCCCAACGATCGACAGATTCAAATCCTTGTAATATTCTGAACCATTCATGAACATGACAGCAAATATGATTAAAACATTTATGGCTCCTACATAAATAAGGAGCTGGGCAGCGGCTACAAAATGAGAATTTGAAAGAATATAGAATAAGGATATACAAACAAGAACCAATCCCAACGAAAAGGCAGAATAAATTGGATTGGTAAGTAATACTACTCCCAGTCCCCCTAATATAAGACCCGATCCCAGTAAAACTATAAGAAAATCGTGTATTGGTCCAGGCAAATCCATTATATGTAAAATAGGAGATAAATTGAAATGCTTTTCATGATCTTATTGACCCGACCGGGAAAAAAAGAAAGGTTTTTTTGATTTTCATTTTATGATAGGTTCCTAATAATTACGACTCTATTGATAGATTTTTAATAAAAAAGTCGAAATTCTCATCAACCAATGAATTTCTAGTTGAATTTTTCATTATTGGCCAAACAAAGAGAAAGACCTTATCTCATTCTTTTAATTGAAACCAAAACTGAACCTTAAGAATTGGTAATTTCTCTTTATTTAATAGAATAGGGCGGTTACCTACTCAGTTTTTCTTTGAGGCGAATTCCAAATTGTTCGAATTGTATAATCATCAATTACTGATATTGGTAAACGGCCCAAAGCAATTTGATTATAATTCAACTCGTGACGGTCGTAAGTAGAAAGTTCATATTCTTCAGTCATCGATAAACAATTTGTTGGACAATACTCAACACAGTTACCACAAAATATACAAATTCCGAAATCAATACTGTAATTAAGTAATCGTTTTTTTCGAATATCAGTTTCAAATTTCCAATCAACAACAGGCAGATCTATAGGACATACACGAACACATACTTCACAAGCAATACATTTATCAAATTCGAAATGGATTCGGCCGCGGAAACGCTCCAATGTGATTAATTTTTCATAAGGATATTGAATAGTTACAGGCAAACGATTTGCGTGGGATAAGGTAATCATGAAACTTTGACCAATGTACCTTGCTGCTCGTACTGTTTGTTGACCATAATTCATGAACCCAGTTACCATAGGGAACATATCAGGAATCTATATGAATAGTTTTATCTTCGTTTCTTTCTCTTGTTTGAACTTGAACCAAGTCTATTATATTCGTTTGTTATTTACAGTGAAAAAAGTTGAAAAGAGGTTGTTAATAATAGATTACCGAGAGAAATTGGTAAAAGAAATTTCCATCCAAGATTTAAAAGTTGGTCCATTCTTAACCTAGGTAAAGTCCATCTTGTTGTGATAGAAATAAACAAGAACAAATAAGTTTTAGCTAATGTAATAAAGATACCAATTGTAGTTCCAAAAATTTCATCCACTTTATTTATTTCAAATAGCTCAGGAACAAATATGTATGGAATGGAAATATTCCAACCACCCAAGTAAAGAACCGTTACAAATAACGAAGAAAGTAATAGATTTAGATAGGAAGCAACATAAAATAAACCAAATTTAATACCCGAATATTCGGTTTGATAACCTGCTACTAATTCTTCCTCCGCTTCTGGTAAATCAAAGGGTAATCTCTCGCATTCGGCTAGGGCAGAAATTAGAAAAACGAGAAATCCTATAGGCTGACGCCACAAATTCCATCCCCAAAAACCATATTTTGACTGCGCCTCAACTATATCAACTGTACTTGAACTGTTAGATAATCATAGTCGGTGATAACATCACTGTTCCCACCGCTATTCCAGAACCGTACATGAGGTTTTCGCCTCATACGGCTCCTCGTGGGTCAAAAAGAAATCTAAGGACCAGATCAGTATTATTTACTATTTAGCTTGCTATGGTTGTAGAATAGAAAGAGTCAAAATCTATTTGAGGGTCCAAAATTATACCAATGGAATTCCGTCTGCTATACTCTAAAATAATAATAAATAAAGGCGCTTCCGAATTGATCTCACCCGTTAATAATTTGACTTTGTTGAGTAATAACTTAATCTTTAAATAAAAAACTCCTTGCAGAAATATCAATAAATAGTTTATTTCAACCCATCATTTTCGATTACGAAAAGGAATTAGACGCTCCATTAGCTAATGAATCATGAGACAAATTATATCTCTCTAAATCTATGCTAAATATATGAAAAAGACGGAATAAAAAAGATTTCTTTTTCTCTTGTTTGTTTTTCGTTCCTATTCTTCTTTCTTATAAAACCGATATAAGAGAAGGGGGCTAAAACTAAAATAAAAAATAAAGGATTATTTCGTTCCTGATAGTCATTGCTTTAATGGGTGGATAGGAGCATACTCTGGATCGGAATCGCGGGAAGTACTGCCTTATCATTTCTACCAATTTAAAGCCCCAATTAGTATTCTTATTATGTTATGCAGAAATATCTTTTTAGAAAATTTCCATAATCTCCATTACCAATCCTTTGTGCATTTTTGTGTTCCTAATCATCCACTCATTTTTTTGTTCAATCGCCCGTTTCGTTTGATAATACATGTATGGTAGGTAATTCATACAAAGGATAGTGAAAAGGCCATACGGTTGATCTTTTGATTTTGAGCCCGCTTCAAGTTGGGTTGTCTAAAAAACCAGTCTTGGGGTAAAGGACCTCTTCCGCTTATGTTTATTTCCACTTAACTCTTGTCTTGTACATAGGAAATGAGACTCTATTTTTTTTACTGCAAATTGATAAGCTGCTTTCTTTCACTCATATATAACTATCTAATTTACTTTATCAACCAAAAGGATAATAAAGAATATCTATTCAATTCGTTCAACTTGTTTTCTAGAGCGAAAGAAAAGAATGAATAGGGAAAAGAAAGAAAAGTTTGTATTTCAACGAATCGCACGTAGAGATATTGATAAAACACATAAAGTTAATGGTATTTCATAACTAATCGATTGAGCAGCAGCTCGTAAACCACCTAAAAAGGAATATTTATTATTTGATCCGTATCCTGACATAAGAAGGCCAACAGGGGCAATACTTGAAATGGCAATCCATAAAAAAATACCGATATTGAGATCAGCTAAAACAAGTTGATAGCTAAAAGGAATTACTAAAAAACTTAGTAAAATTGATATGACTGCTATAGATGGTCCAATACTGAATAAACGGGTATTTCCTCTAGCTGGAAAAAGATTCTCTTTGAAAAGCAGTTTTGTCCCATCTGCTAAAGCTTGAAGAATTCCCAAAGGACCGGCGTATTCAGGCCCAATACGTTGTTGTATTCCTGCGGATATCTTTCTTTCTAACCATACAATTACCAGTACGCCTATTGTGATCCCCAATACAAGAGTCAAAATAGGGACAAAGATCCATACGATTCCATAGACCTCTTTGAAAAATTCCAATCTGGAAAAAGAATTAATATCTTGTACTTCTATTTCTGTTGTATAAACTCTCATTTCAACGATCAACTTCTCCCATAATGATATCTATGCTACCTAGTATCGTCATAATATCAGCCAATTTCATTCCTTTAACTAACTGAGGAAGAATTTGCAAATTGATAAAACCCGGCGGGCGAATTTTCCATCTCCAAGGAAAACAACTTTTGTCCCCTATTAGAAAAATTCCCAATTCTCCCTTTGGGGCTTCAACTCTCACATAAAGTTCTTGCTTCGGCAATTCAAATGTGGGAGAAGGTTTTTTACTAATGAATCGATATTCAAAATCATTCCATTCTGGATCCCTTTCTCTATCAAAGCATCGGATTTCTAAATTCTCATAGGGACCCCCTGGAATTCCTTCCAGGGCCTGTTGAATTATTTTTATGGATTCCGTCATTTCACTGATTCGGACTAAATAACGAGCTAATGAGTCTCCTTCTTTTTGCCACTGGATTTCCCAATCAAATTCGTCGTAACACTCATAATGATCAACTTTACGAAGATCCCATTGTATTCCAGATGCTCGTAGCATCGGTCCGGATAAACCCCAATTTATTGCTTCTTCTCCACTAATAATGCCTACTCCTTCAACTCGTTCTAAAAAAATGGGATTTCGCGTAATAAGCTTTTGATATTCAACAACTCCTGTTAAAAAATAATCGCAGAAATCCAAACATTTATCTATCCAGCCATAAGGCAGATCGGCTGCTATTCCTCCGATACGAAAATAATTATGCATCATTCTCATCCCGGTCGCAGCTTCGAATAGATCATATACTAATTCTCTTTCTCGGAAAATATAGAAAAAAGGGGTCTGTGCGCCAATATCCGCCATAAAAGGTCCAAGCCATAACAGATGAGAAGCTAGACGACTTAACTCCAACATAATGACTCTGATATAGCTCGCTCTTTTAGGCACTTGAATATTTCCCAATTGTTCTGGTCCATTTACGGTTATTGCTTCTGTGAACATAGTAGCTAAATAATCCCAACGTGTTACATAAGGTAAAAATTGTATAATTGTTCGGTTTTCCGCAATTTTTTCCATTCCTCTGTGTAAATAACCTAATATTGGTTCGCAGTCAACAACATTTTCACCGTCTAGGGTAACGATGAGACGAAGAACACCGTGCATTGATGGGTGGTGAGGTCCCATATTGACTATCATAAAGTCTGTTTCTGTAGCTGGTCTATTCATAAGTTTTTCCTCGATTCATTCTTACATGAATTGCTGAAAACGAAAAGAAGTTTATCAAAATTCTCAAGATCCAATAAATGAAAAAACTAAGTCAAAATTTTCAAATTAATGATTTTTTGACTCCCGAATATCCAACTCACTAATTAATTCTTTATAGCGTACTCGATTTTTCTTTGATAAGTAAGACAGCAGCCGTTGACGTTTTCCCAGAATTTTTCGTAGACCTCTCTGAGATGAATAGTCTTTTCTGTGCAATTCAAAATGGGAAGTAAGTCTTCGTATCTTATTGGTGAAACAGATTATTTGAAATTCAACAGACCCCCGCTTTTCTTCTTTTTTTTCTTGAAAAATAACTGAGATGAATGAATTTTTTACCATAAAACAAAATCTTATCCCCTTTTATAATTGATAATTTTTTGATGTGAATTTGATTGATTAGTAATAATAATATTAGTCATTTTGATATACAGAAGGACCTTAAGTTCATTATAAACTTCCTACTTTTTTTATAAAAAAAATGAATGAACAAAATCTTCTTATCTTTTTTTTGTATTCCTATACAAATAAAATAAGAAGATTTTATTCATTCATTTATAGATCTAATTGATAATATGTATGTCATTAAATTAGTATCCTCTTTCAAGATGGAATGTAAGACAATCCTCGCGTCTATCTATTTGTTTTCATATAGCCGACATATTACCTAATAATATATGTATATATGGCAAAATTAATGTAAATGGACTTGTAACTACCAAATTGTCAACCGTGGTGGATACATATGTATCCTGAGGATACTGAAACGACTGCCATTATTAGTATTAAACCAATATCGATTCATACAAGCTAAATCTTCTAGTCGATAATTGGGCCAAAGAAAGAACTTCATTTTAATTAGTTTCTTTTTCTCGATACCGAGATATTTGCCTCTATTTAAAACTTGACCACAGTTTTTTACCTGATTGCAAAATACTGGATTTCTATGTAGATCATTTATCTCGCTTTTTTTTAAAAAATATAGAATTCGCAATTCTCTACGGCCTTTAGGGGATAAAATAGTTTCAGGAACAAAGAAATCATAATGATTTTTGTCTCTATTTTTAGTCATTTTTTGATGTCTTAAAATGGATTCATCAATTTGATTCTTATCAACATATTCTAGATATTGTGGATTCCTTTGGTATTTATTCTTATGAACCAAAAAAATACCTATGGTTTGATATAGAATCAATTGTCCATCGTTTTTTATAGACAGATAAGCCGGTTCGAGAATCAATACCCCGCCTGTACTTAATTCTTTAAGAGTGCGCCTATTTATAGTCCAAATATCCACAGTCAGTGCTCCCCGTTTAAGATAGGATATAGCAACGTTCTTTGGATTTCTCAATCTAATCAGGAAACAATAGACTTTAATATTATCGATCATTTTTTTATTTACCCTTTCCCTCCTAAATTGAAAATGCAAATACCCTTGTAGGAAGTAATAAAGCTCCATGACTTCGGGGCTCGTGTCGGGCTTTTTTTTTCTACGTTTTTTTTTGTCTGATCTACCTCCATTTTCATCTGATAGAGGATCCCCTTCCCCTTGGTCTAGAAGATCTTTTTCTTCTTGATTTCCATTCTCGAATCTAAGAATTCTTTTTTCATTTGATTCTATCAAAGGGTTCCTTTCAGTAATGTTTTGATTAATGCTTTCATTTCCATTAAAGTTGGAAAGAAGTAATTTTATTGGTATGATCCCCGGTTTAATCTTATATGCATTATATAGTGGCACAAATTCTGGGAAGAACCAAAGTTCTAGTTCTGGATTCAATATAAGACGATTTACTATTTCTTCATTCATTCCCATCCAATCAAAGAAGGGTCTTTTTTTTTTGAATCGGTTGATTTTTTGATTTTTAGAAATTGATAAATAAAAAGGACCTCTCTTAATTTTTTTATTCTTGGTGCCGGTATTGAGCCAGTAATAAAGCTCGACCTTATTATTTCTAAGGCAAAAATCAATCTTACAAAATTTTCTATCTGGAAATTTCTCCTCAGCCATAATATCATTTTCTCCTAGATAATTATAAATAGGTAGCCCACCTGACATATCAAAAAATTTGCGTCTATCTATCTTGTAATTATCAAAAATCTCTTCTTTACTATTTATTTGTAATGGTGATCTATAAATATATGAGTCTTTCTTCTCTTCATAATTAATAGATTTATATGAGAAAAAATCATGTCTATGATGTTTTTTAAAATTAGATGATTTTTGATATTCTTGATTCAGTAATGAATCAGGTTCGAAATCATTTTGTTTTTCATCATGAATGAATCTTTCTTTTTCATATGAGTCCCATTTGTTAAAATCGTTTTTTTGAGTCATACAGTGTTGATTGACTTTATTTCGCCATTTTTCTGGTACTAATTTAAGCCAGCTAATCTGAGATAAATCATATTGATAATGCCCCCTTAACCAGTTTTTCCATTGATTCCTTTCAGAATGCCAAAAGTCTTTATGTCTCAATCCAGAATGAAATATTCCCTCTTTCCGAAAAAAATCCTTTATTTCATTTTTAAGAAAAAGAGATGTTTCATGATATTGAAGGATAGGCTTGAATTTATAGAAGTTAATAACTCGAGTTTGCGATATTTTGTAAAATACATATGCTTGCGAGAAGGAGTTAGAAAAAGTGGTTGAATTCGTATTTTGAATATTATCAAGGGAATTTTTTTTAGTTAAAATAAAGTGAATTTTTTTTTGATTTCTTTTCTTAATTCTTTTTTCAGTTTCTTTCTTATTGGAAATGGATTTTTCGATAATTTTTTTTCTTGATTCAATAAAAAGTTGTGCATTGGTTCTTGCAATATTAATGATACATAGATTTTTTTCTATGTATATTTTTTCCATGAAAAATTGGATAAAAAAAGAAAATTTACGGATTAATCGAGTATTTCTTCTTTTTAATATTTGAGAAAATCTTTTTAATGATTCTAATTTTTTATTAGAATGAATATTGTTTTCTTGAGTTAGAAATCCATTTTTCTTCTCATTTAGAATTCTTTCTAGTTTATTGTTGATTGTGCTTGTTCTCTCAGTCAGATCTTTCATTTTTTTTTCTGTCGGTGAAAAATTTGTGCATTCTGTATATCGAATTTGAATAGGTGATTCACGAATCATCTGATTATTCATTATAGAATCGCCGGTTTTAGTTTCACCCAATTCGTAGTTTTTGATGCTCCATTTTTTGATTATTTCTTTTGATACCTTTCGAAGAAATTTTGCTCGTTCTTTAAAAACATTAAAAACTATAAAAGACTTGTTTTTTAATAATTTTTTCACTTTTTTTTTCAGTTCTTTAAAAATAGGTCCAAAAAACGAGGGCCCTTTTCGTTTTCGAGGGATACCGAAAGGACGGTCAGTTTCCAGTCCAGCAACTGTTAAAAAACAAAAATCATTTTTTTGCGCTTTCTGTGTTTTCGAGGGTTTTAACTTAGATCGGTGCCAAGGTTTCAGGTAAAAAGGAAATAAGATTTTTATCTGCATACCGTCTGTTAACCAGTTTTTTGGAAATTCTTTCTCGGATAATTCAACACCATTATAAGTGCATTTAATATGTATTTCTCGATTCCAATCCTTGAAGTCTTCGGACCATTCGGGAACTTGAAATAATAAAATACGCGCAATATTCTTAGCTATTATTAATGAAGGTAATCGAATATATTTTCGAAAAATTGATTGGCCTACTAAGAAAAAACCTCTTACTGCTTGAGCATATGAAATGTTATCCCAAGTTTCTGCTATTTCTAGTCGTAGTCTTTCTGCGTCTTGGTATTTTTCAACTTTTTTTCTTTCTTTTGTATAATCAGAGATTTGTAATTCTTTGCTTTTTTTACCCATCAAATTTTGAAAAATTCCTTTCATCCGTCCGAAAATATCAAAAGACAAAAGGCGAATATCAGAAGCCAAAAGGCGTCTGTCTAGTATGGCCAAAAGATAAAAAAGGGGTCTGCCCATTTTGCCAAACAAAGCCAAAAGGCGTCTGTCTATTC